TTTGATTATACGATACAAGGTTATACGAGAACGAATTCCTTATTTATAAACTATTTTCGATGAGAATTTGTATTTTAATTGAAAAAAAAAAAATCTTTCTATATAGATAGATATTGAAGTGCTATCTCGGATTCAAAAAAAAAAAAAGAGAATCATTTCTTTCAATACTCACTTATTATTAGTTAACAATCCTAATCCTCATATGCTTAATTCTGATAGGAAATAAAATAGTAAAATAATTATTCATCGAATGACTATTCATCTATTGTATTTTCATCAAATAGGGGGCAGGAAGATTCTATGGAAAAATGGTGGTTCAATTCGATGTTGTCTAACGAGAAGTTAAAGTTAGAACATAGGTATGGTTTAAGTAAATCAATGGAAAGTCTTGATGCTATTGGCCATACCAGTGGAAGTGATGAACCCCTTCTAAATGATATGGAGAAAAATTGGAGTGATAGTGTTAGTTATAGTTTCAGTAATGTTGATTATTTATTTGGTATCAGGGATATTTGGAGTTTGATCTCTGATGACACTTTTTTAGTTAGGGATAGTAATGGTGACAGTTATTCCGTATATTTTGATATTGAAAATCATAGTTTTGAGATTGACAATGATAGTTCTTTTCTGAGTGAATTAGAAGGTTTTTTTTCTAGTTTTTTGAATAGGGGGTCTAAGAGAAACAATCACTACTATTATCATTACATGTATGATACTCAATCTAGTTGGACTAATCACATTAATAGTTGCATTAATAGTTATCTTCGTTTTGAAGTCAGTATTAATAGTTCCATTTCAGGTGGTACTGACAATTACAGTGACAGTTACATTTATAGTTTCATTTGTACTGAAAATGTAAGTGGTAGTGAAAGTGGAAGTTTTAGTATAAGAACTCGTAATAATGGCAGTGATTTCAATATAAGAGGAAGATCTAATGATTTCGATATAAATAAAAAATACAGACATTTATGGGTTCAATGCGAAAATTGTTATGGATTAAATTATAAAAAACTTCTTAGGTCAAAAATGAATATTTGTGAACAGTGTGGATATTATTTGAAAATGAGTAGTTCAGATAGAATCGAACTTTCGATTGATTCGGGCACTTGGGATCCTATGGATGAAGATATGGTTTCTATGGACCCCATTCAATTTCATTCAGAAGAGGAACCTTATAAAGATCGTATCGATTCTTATCAAAGAAAGACAGGTTTAACTGAAGCTGTTCAAACAGGCATAGGTCAACTAAACGGTATTCCCGCAGCAATTGGGGTTATGGATTTTAAGTTCATGGGAGGTAGTATGGGATCTGTAGTAGGTGAGAAAATCACTCGTTTGATTGAGTATGCTACTAATCGATCTCTACCTGTCATTATTGTGTGTGCTTCTGGAGGAGCACGCATGCAAGAAGGAAGTTTGAGCTTGATGCAAATGGCTAAAATATCTTCTGCTTCATATGATTACCAATCCACTAAAAAGTTATTCTATGTACCAGTCCTTACATCTCCTACAACCGGTGGAGTAACAGCCAGTTTTGGTATGTTGGGGGATATCATTATTGCTGAACCTAATGCGTACATTGCATTTGCGGGTAAAAGAGTAATTGAACAAACATTGAATAGGACAGTACCCGATGGTTCACAAGCGGCTGACTATTTATTCCATAAAGGCTTATTTGACCCAATCGTACCACGTAATCCTTTAAAAGGTGTTCTAAGTGAGTTATTTCAGCTCCATGGTTTCTTTCCCTTGAATCAAAATTCAAAAAATTAAAGTATAGCACTAGATTCAGTTATTTTGTTTGTAGCGAACAAGTATTTAGTTCATCATAATAAAAAAAACTAAGAAAAATGTTCTTTGGTGATATAAGTTACACTTTCTAGTAAGAGTCAGAAGTTTCGGATAATTTTTTTTCTTCCGGATCCAGATCCATTTTTTATCTTACCCCTATTCATGATTAGGTATTATGAACCTCTATCAACAGGATAAAATAAAAAAGTGAATTTCTCTTTCCGAGGAATTCGAATTTTGGAAAAAAAAAAAAAAGAATTTTATCTGGCTATCTTACGCATTAATTAAGATAGACAATAATGAAAAAAAATATCAAAATAAAAAGAAATATCAAATATGGAAATGAAATAAAATAATTTCTACATCTATCGCATTTTTACTATGAATCCCTTTTTGTTGGATCCTATTATTTAGAGTCGCGAATTCATAATGAACTTCATTTTCATAAGAAAACTCCTTTAAAATAAAAAACTCCTTATTAGATTAGAAAGAAAGATAGAAAGAACATAAGGATGGGAGAAGAAGAATAATAAAATTTGTAAAAGAAGATTACCCTATTTATATTCGTGTAGAAAGATGAATAGGTACACTTAATTTAGTTCTACATTTTTGCACTTATTATCTATCCTTTTTTTTCTTTAAATTTAATATTTTAATATTATTTTTATATTTAAAATTTCTATTTTAATATTAATATATTATTTAGAAATTAATATATTATTTAGAAATTATATATTTATATATACTTAATTGTTTATATATACTTAGTAGTATAATATTATATAAAATACAATAGTCAATATTACCTAATATTACTTATAATAGATATACTTATCATATCATAAGATATCTTTCTAATAGATACAAATATATAGATACAAATATTAAATCGAGGCACCCATTCTATGACAGATCTCAACTTACCCTCTATTTTTGTGCCTTTAGTGGGCCTAGTATTTCCGGCAATTGCAATGGCTTCTTTATCTCTTCATGTCCAAAAAAATAAGATTGTCTAGATCCAATGGGACCAAATCCTATCAATTTATTTCAACACTGTATCATAATACAGATATTTTTTTAGTGCAATATGGTACGATATGTGGCTCTTTCCACACACAAATGAAAGAACTGTTATGTATGCGGATACATGCTATCTGCATAAATGCATGTATATATATATATATAGCTGGTTAAAAATGGATCAGTAAATATTTTTAATAGAAAGTCAATGTATCTAACCAATTACTCCACATCAGAATAGTGCTAGTTGATGAAAGTTACTTCGGGATCAAGAAAGGTAAAGTCAAATTTGGGTTATTCTCTCAATTCCAATCGAATGCAACTGGATCTAGTATAGTATGAATTGGCGATCAGAACATATATGGATAGAACTTATAAGGGGGTCTCGAAAAACAAGTAATTTTTGCTGGGCCTGTATCCTTTTTTTAGGTTCACTAGGATTCTTAGCGGTTGGAACTTCCAGTTATCTTGGTAGGAATCTGATATCCATATTTCCATCTCAGCAAATTCTTTTTTTTCCACAAGGAATCGTGATGTCTTTTTATGGGATCGCAGGTCTGTTCGTTAGCTCCTATTTGTGGTGCACAATTTTGTGGAATGTAGGTAGTGGTTATGACCAATTCGATAGAAAAGAAGGAATTGTGTGCATTTTTCGTTGGGGATTTCCTGGAATAAATCGTCGCATCTTCCTTCGCTTCCTTATGAGAGATATCCAATCAATCAGAATTGAGGTTAAAGAGGGTCTTTATCCTCGTCGTGTCCTTTATATGGAAATCAGAGGTCAAGGGGCCATTCCCTTGACTCGTACTGATGAGAATTTTACTCCACGAGAAATTGAACAAAAAGCTGCCGAATTGGCCTATTTCTTGGGCGTACCAATTGAAGTATTTTGAAATGAATTGAACACAATAAAGAATAAATGTTTTCTCGGCATGGGGGAAGGAACTTGCTAATTCCTTTTTTAATACAATTGAAGTCTTTTTGGAATGTTCATTTGAACAAAACATGTTAGATTATTCTATTTCCTCCTTCCTTTGTCGTGGAGACTCCCATAGAATAAACCAAAAAAGCAGGAGGGCGTATATGGAATAACTATAATAAACTATACTATAATAAAGAAGAAAATTAAGAAAAGAAGAAATTTTTGTATACCATTTGTATACCAAAAGTATTTCGTATGCGTATGGATCCCAACTCAATTCTTTTCTACTAGAAAATTTATACTAGAAAAAAGACTAATCTAAGGCTAATATAATAAGTAAGGATTCATCAAATATATCCAAGATTTATTTCGTAATACGGAATTCATCTCATCTTTTTAGGCCCAAAATTTTGATGATACCTTTTTTCCTTGGTTGTGGCTAGGCGGTGAAACATTTCGAAATAATTAACTGAGGGGGGTTTTCGTTTCTAAATCCGATTCGTTATTTTAAGTGGGTTTTCGAGTATTCATAGAAAGGAACAAATGAAGATGAAATTGCTTCGAATTTGCCCATTCGAATTTGCCCAATTGAGATATCTAGGAATAATATTGATTTTGCATTTTTATCCGAAAAGGGCGAACCCTTATCCCATTTCTATATTCCTTCTAGATCCAAGAACTAAACTCAATTTTGACACAAAAATTGGAATGAATAGACCCATAGGTTCAATACCTTGTTATAGAACTCGTGCTTCAGAGAAATATCATATAGAGTCAACGAATGAAGCAGGTTCATTAACGATTCAATTCACAGATAAAAAATGAAAAAAAAGAAAGCATTGCCTTCTTTCCCATATCTTGTATCTATAGTATTTTTGCCCTGGTGGGTCTCTCTCCCATTTAATAAATGTCTGGAACTTTGGGTTACAAATTGGTGGAATACCGGGCAATCCAAAACTCTCTTGAATATCATTCAAGAGAAAAACGTTCTAGAAAGATTCATAGAATTAGAAGAACTCTTTCTGTTGGACGAAATGATAAAGGAGTACCCGGAGACACATATACAAAAACTTCGTATAGGAATACACAAGGAAACGATACAATTGGTCAAAACACACAATGAATATCATCTCCATATCATTTTGCATTTCTCGACAAATATAATCTCTTTCGCTATTCTAAGTGGTTATTTTATTTTGGGTAATGAGGAACTTGTCATTCTTAATTCTTGGGTTCAGGAATTCCTCTATAACTTAAGTGACACAATAAAAGCTTTTTCGATTCTTTTAGTTACTGATTTATGGATTGGATTTCACTCGACTCATGGTTGGGAACTAATAATTGGTTCGTTCTACAACGATTTTGGATTGGCTCATAACGATCAAATTATATCTGGTCTTGTTTCCACCTTTCCAGTTATTCTAGATACAATTGTGAAATATTGGATTTTCCATTATTTAAATCGTGTATCTCCTTCGCTTGTAGTCATTTATCATTCAATGAATGAATGAAGAACTCATTTGATCTCCTGATATCAATCAAATAAATCAGAATCTTTCTTCCTTTATAAAGAAACCATTTTGAATCTTACTTAATTCTTTATATTTTATTTCTACCAGTTCAAGGTATTCGTCCTATATTACAGTACAACTATTCCAGTACAATGACAGACTCGTGCATAGGGAACTTTACTAGTTCCCTATCTAATTTATTGTAGAAATTCCGAGATCCATGATTGGACATGCAAAATAGAAATACTTTTTCTTGGGTAAAGGAACAGATGACTCGATCCATTTCTGTATCGATCATGATATATGTAATAACTCGAGCATCCATTTCAAATGCATATCCCATTTTTGCGCAGCAGGGTTATGAAAACCCACGAGAAGCAACTGGACGAATTGTATGTGCTAATTGCCATTTAGCTAATAAGCCCGTGGATATTGAAGTTCCGCAAGCTGTGCTTCCCGATACTGTATTTGAAGCAGTTGTTCAAATTCCTTATGATATGCAACTGAAACAAGTTCTTGCTAATGGTAAAAAAGGGGGTTTGAATGTGGGTGCTGTTCTTATTTTACCCGAGGGATTCGAATTAGCCCCCCCCGATCGTATTTCTCCTGAGTTGAAAGAAAAGATAGGAAATCTGTCTTTTCAGAGTTATCGTCCCAATAAAAAAAATATTCTTGTGATAGGTCCTGTTCCGGGTCAGAAATATAGTGAAATCGTCTTTCCCATTCTTTCCCCCGACCCTGCTACAAAGAAAGACGTTCACTTCTTAAAATATCCCATATATGTGGGTGGGAACAGAGGAAGGGGTCAGATTTATCCTGATGGTAGCAAGAGTAACAATACAGTCTATAATGCTACATCAGCAGGTATAGTAAGCAAAATAGTACGTAAAGAAAAGGGAGGATATGAAATAACCATAGTTGATGCATCGGATGGACGTCAAGTGGTTGATATTATACCTCCAGGACCAGAACTTCTTGTTTCAGAGGGTGAATCCATTAAGCTTGATCAACCATTAACAAGCAATCCCAATGTAGGAGGGTTTGGTCAGGGAGATGCAGAAATAGTGCTTCAAGATCCATTACGCGTCCAAGGCCTTTTGTTCTTCTTCGCATCTGTTATTTTGGCACAAGTTTTTTTGGTTCTTAAAAAGAAACAGTTTGAAAAAGTTCAATTGTACGAAATGAATTTTTAGGTCCAGAGATTCCTTAACATTTGGTAAAAAGTGCCGATTTTTTGTCCATCGATACAATTATGTATGATCAAAAAATTCTGTAAATCCTTTTGCTTGCTTTGTTTATACTCTTTTTGTTTTGCAGGACGCCTGGAATTCATTACTTGTATTCCATTTTAGTAATAAAGAATAGGCATACAAACAAATACAAAAGAAGAGAATACAAGGCAAGGATGATAAAAATGAAAGGAACAAATACTTTTAGGAAGGATTACTAGTCTTCCTAATCTTCTATTCGACGCAAGACGACACAAGAAAACGGGTGAAAATTCCTTTTTCTTGTGTCGTCTTGTATCAAAATAATAATTATTTTTTTCCTGTTCATCAAAGATTACTATTCCTTTCCTTCTTTTCCGGGTCTATCGGAACTCCTTTGTTTAGATTCATAAGAAGTAGTGGACAAACAAAGGAAAAAAAGGATTATGGGTGAATAAGTTATTGAGCAAATAGAATTTATTCACTTATTCAATATCTTCACTTATTCAATAATCTTCACTTATTCAATATAAGTTAAACTTCTAACTTAGAGAAATTATTCAAACAAAAAGACTGTTCTGGTTGAAAGGCAGATTTTTTTTTACGAATATCCAAATCTTTATTTATTATATGATCAGATATATGATCAGAGTTTTTATTTTATTTTTAGAGTAGTTTTGATTAAGGTTCTATTAGTTTAGTCTAGAAATGATTTGCAGGATGTCTCATCCCTAGAAATCAATATAATTATTATATTGGATTATAGATAAAATTGATTGATTCGTTCTTTCTTCTTGCTTCCAGTTAATATTTTGGGGGAAGGGCAGGGACTATGAATCAACCACTAGATTCAATTGTTCACAAACATCATTAAGAAACAAAAGAATAGAGTGGTTTGAAACATCAGAGCAAAGGATCCTTTTTGTCATTTCTACAAAACAAATATAATATTTTGATTATGCTGACTGGATAACTAACCAATTTGTAGGTTATGGAATAGATCAAAGTCTCATTATAAGAGTAAGAACTCCGCGGGCCCTTTCCGCTC